AAAAAAAAAAAAAAAAAAAAATTTATACTAATATCTTTTGTTTTTAATTAATATATTTAAACAATAAAATTTTTATGAATTTTTAAAGGGGAAAAAATTTTATAAGAATTTTATATTAAATTTAAATTTTAAAATGAAAAAAAAGGGGAATTTTTCTTTTAAAAATTTAAATTTAATTCTAAATTTTTTAATTAATTAATTATAATATATATATATATATTTATTTATATAATTAAAATACAAAATTTGAAAAATTATATTATAGTTTTAAAAATTAATTATTTTAATTTTTTATATATATAAAATTTAAAATTTATTAAAAATAAGAGTATAATTAATATATAATTCTGAAACAATAAATGAAAGTTTTATTCGGAAATTAAATTAAATAAAGATAAATATAAGTGCCAGCAATAGCGGTTAAACTTAATTTATAAATTAATTTATACTAATAGATTAAAATTTATTAAAAAAAAAAAATAATTAAATTTATTAATTTTGAGTGAAATTTATAATTAATAATAATAGTTATTTATAAAATTAATTAATAATTATAAAGTTTAAATATAAAGACTAGGATTAGATACCCTATTATAAAACTATTTTAAAATATTAAATAATTAAATGTTGAATCATTAAAATTAAGTAATATGGCGGCTTTTTATATCTATTTAGAGAAATTTGTTTATTAATTTGATAAACCACGATAAGAAATACTTAAATTTATTACTTGCGTATTGTTGTTTTAATAATTTAAATAAATTTAAATTAGTAATATTTTATAAAATATTAATTCAAATCAAAATACAGTATATTTAAGGTTTAAATGAATTTCAATAAATTTAATTTTTGGATAATTTATTTTAATATAAATTTGAAAGAGGATTTAAAAGTAAATTAAAATAATTATTTTAATTGAAGTTAGTTCTGAAAAGTGTACAAATCGCCCGTCAATTTCATTTAAGTTGGAATAAGTCGTAACATAGTAAAGGTACTGGAAAGTGTTTTTAGAATAAAATTTTAGTTTAAATAAAATATTTCTTTTACACTGAAAAGATTAAATTTTTAAATTTAAAATTTTAGTATTAATATAATAAATTTTTTTATTTGAAAAAAAAAAGTATAATAAATAAAATTTTACAATAATTTTAAGTTTAATTAATTAATTATGAAATAATTTTAAAATTTATAATAATAGTAATGTAAATGAATTTTTTAAAATATAAATAAGTAAAATATTAATTTGTACCTTTTGTATCAGGGTTGATTAAAAATAATTTAAAAATTTAATTATCTCGAAAATAAGAGAGCTAAATTTATATTATTTTTTTTGTAGAAATAAAATTATAAATATAAATTTAGAAATTAAATGTTAAACGAACTTATTAATATCTAGTTTTTTTAGAAATAAATTTAATTTAGATATAAAATTTTTAATAAATTAAATTTTATTTTAATTTATTAAATTTTATATTAAAAATTTATGGGATAAACTATAAATTTATTAATAAAAATTTATAATTTATAATTTTAATATTATGGATATAATATTTTTTTTTAATTTAAAAAATTTAATAATTTAATTTTTAATTAAAAAGATTTAAATTTAAATTTTATTTTTTTTATAAAAATATATATTAAAATTTTAAAAATATAGAAATAATGATTAAATTAGTAATAAAAATTATTTTAAAATATAATAATAATAGTATATAATTTAAAGGAACTCGGCAAATATATTATTCACCTGTTTAACAAAAACATGTCTTATTGAATATAATTTTAAGTCGATCTGCTCCATGAATTAATTTTAAATAGCTGCAGTATTTTGACTGTACAAAGGTAGCATAATAAATTGTCTTTTAATTGAAGAATTGAATGAACGAATTGATGAAATAATTACTGTCTCTAAATTATAAAATGAACTTAAATTTTTAGTTAAAATTCTAAAATTTAATTATGGGACGATAAGACCCTATAGAATTTTATTTAAATTATTATTTAATTTAAATTTTATTTTTAAATAAAATAATAAATTTAAATTTGATTGGGAGGATTAATAAATTTAATAAACTTTATTTTTAAATATAATTTTGATTAAAAGATTTAATATTGATCTATAATTTATAATTAAAAGAATAAATTACCTTAGGGATAACAGCGTAATATCTTTTGATAGACCTTATTGATAAAGATGATTGCGACCTCGATGTTGAATTAAGATAAAAATTAAATGCAGGAGTTTAATTATTTAAGTCTGTTCGACTTTTAAAATCTTACATGATTTGAGTTCAAATCGACGTAAGTCAGATTGGTTTCTATCTATAATAAAAAATAAATTAATTGTACGAAAGGACCTTAATTTTTAAATAATTTATATAATTTTAAAGTAATAATAAATAATTGAAAGTTATTTTAGCATAAATAAGTGCATTAAATTTAGAATTTAATTATATTAATATTAGTTTAATAAATAATAATTTGAATTTTTATTAATTTATTAATTATAATAATTATAATTTTAATTAGTGTTGCATTTTTAACTTTATTAGAACGAAAAATTTTAAGTTATATTCAAGATCGAAAAGGACCAAATAAAATTTTATTTATTGGTTTATTTCAACCTTTCAGTGATGCATTAAAACTATTATCAAAAGAATGATATTTTTTTAATTATTCAAATTTATTTATTTTAAGACCTATACTAATATTTTTAATATCTTTAATTATATGAATTTTATATCCATGAATTTATTTAATTTATTCAATAAATTATAGAATTTTATTTATATTATTAATTTTAGGATTAAGAGTTTATCCAATTTTATTTGTAGGATGAATTTCAAATTGTAATTATGCTATTATAGGATCTATACGATTAGTTTCAACAATAATTTCTTTTGAAATTAATTTATTTTTTCTAGTTTTTAGATTAATAATTTTAATTGAAAGATTTTCTTTTATTGAATTTTTAAATTATCAAAATATAATTAAATTTATTTTATTAATTTATCCATTATATTTAATATTTTTTACAAGAATTCTTATTGAATTAAATCGAACACCATTTGATTTAATTGAAGGTGAATCTGAATTAGTATCTGGATTTAATATTGAATATTATAGAAGAATATTTGTATTAATTTTTTTATCTGAATATATAAATATTATATTTATAAGAATAATTTTAAATTTAATATTTTTTGGTTTTTTTTATTGATCAATTAAATTTTTATTAGTTTATTTATTTCATATTTGTTTAATTATTTGAGTTCGAGGAATCTTACCACGAATTCGATATGATAAGTTAATATATATATGTTGAACTGAAATATTAATAGTTGTAATAATTTATTTAATATATCTATATTATTTAAAAGAAATTATTAATTTAATTTAATTTTTAAATAAATTAATAATTAATAAAAAGTTAAGTTAATAGAAAATTTTATTTCTATACTATATTTTCAAAATATAAACTTATTCAAGTTCATTAACTTATATGATTATATTAATATTTTTAATGTTTTCAAATAAAATCTTCTCAAATTTTTCTTACATAAAATGAAAAGAAAAAATATATAAAATAAGTAGAAGTAAAAAACATATTAATATTAATAAATGGGTATTCAATAAGTTGTTTACCTAATCATGTTAGTATAATAAAATTATTAATGAAAAATCAATAATAAATTTTATTTAATAAATTAAATTTATTATTCATTAATTTACTTTTATATAAAATAGTAATATAAAGAATAAGAATTGATATAACTAATCCAATTACCCCACCTAATTTATTAGGAATTGCTCGAAGAATTGAATAAGCAAATAAAAAATATCATTCTGGTTTAATATGTGTAGGTGTATTTATTGGATTTGCAATTTTAAAATTATCTGGATCTCCTAATAAATATGGATATTGAAAATTAATAAATATAAAAATAAATAAGATTAAATAAAATCCTAATAAATCTTTAATTGAAAAATAAGGATGAAAAGAAATTTTATAATTATTATAATTTGAACCCAATGGATTAGATGATCCAGTTAAATGAAGAGCAAACAAATGTAAAATAACTATAAATAAAATTACTAGAGGTAAAATAAAATGAATAGAAAAAAATCGATTTAAAGTAGCATTATTAATTGAAAATCCACCTCAAATTCAAAGAACTACTGTATCTCCAATATAAGGAATAGCTGATAATAAATTTGTAATAACTGTTGCTCCTCAATATGATATTTGTCCTCATGGAAGAACATATCCTATAAATGCTGCTGCCATAGAAATTAATAAAATTAAAATTCCAATTCCTCATACTCTATTTAATTTAAATGAATTATAAAATATATTTCGTCTAATATGAATATATATAATTAAAAAATAAAATGAAGCTCCATTTATATGAATTAATCGAAACAATCATCCTGAATTTATATCTTTTATAATATTTGTAATTGATCAAAATGCAATATCAATATTAGGACAATAATGTATAGATAAAATGAAACCAGAAACAATTTGAATTATTAAAAAAATTCCTAAAATTGATCCAAAATTTCATATATAATTAATATTTATTGGAGTTGGTAAATAAATTGTTGATATGATTATTTTTAAAAAATCATTAGAATTAAAAAAATTTGTATATTTTTTCATTTTAATTAATAAATAATTTTATTTTATTTTATTTTTATAGTTTTTTTCTTCTTTTTCTTTTTATTTTCATCTTTGAATTGTCGAAGAGTTTTTTTATCAGTATAAGAAATTTTAGCCATTAAAATTAAAGTAATAATTAATATAAAAACTATTAATAAAAATAAAATAAAATTAGGATTTGAATATAATGAGGATAAATTAAAATTTAAATTCTTTCCTTCTATTAGAATAGAATATAAATTGTTAATAAAATATTTTCTTAATAATTTACAAATTAATAATATAAAAAATAAGCATAAAGATATAAACTTAACCTTAAATTTTAAAGGTTTGTTTATTAAAGAAACAAAATAAGAAAATAGGATCAATATCCCTCTAATAAATACAATCATCATTATAAAAATTAATAATGAATCATTTGGATCTATAATATATAATGAAATTGATATAAAGATTGAATAAAAAATTAAGTAAATTAATAATAATATAGGATTATTATGTAATTTATTAACAAAAATTGATAATAATAAGATCATAATGATTGAGAAGAGTAGTTTTGTGATATAAATTAATAATATTTTCATTGTTAAATTAATATAAATATAATATTTTATTTATAATACTATAAAAACACAATATATAATTATATTTATATAATAATGTTGGTAATATTGAATTAAAAAATAGTAGTATAAATTTACACAATAATTATTTAATAAATAAATAAAAAATAATAATTTTAAGTTTAAAAAATAATACAATTGTAACATAAAAATTAATAATAAATAATTTAAATTTAGTAACATCATATAATTAAACAAAATTATTAAATTAAAAAACAAAAAATAGTTTAATTTAAAATAATAATTTTGGGAATTATTGATATTTAATTATTTAAATTTTTTTGAAATTTTATAATTAGCTAAAATAATAGTAATATTATAAATTTAATTTACAAAATTAATGTTTTATTTTTAAACTATTTAGCTTTTAATATTTAATTTAAAATTAAAATTTAATTAAAAGTTGTGATTTCAAAATTTATTTTAATTATTATTTTATTAAAATACTTATTTATTAATCACATTAACTAATTTTAAAATTAATCAAATTAATTTTTATTCTTTTATTTTTATTTTTAGTATTAATATTATATTATAATATTTATTATTTAAGATTTATAATTATAATAGAATTTGTAGTAATTACTATTTTATTTATTTTAATTTATTTTCAAATTAATATATGAATATTTTTAACTTACTTAGTTTTTTCTGTTTGTGAATTAGTATTAGGCCTATCTTTATTAGTTAGATTAAATTTTGAATCAGGTCACCAAAATTTAAATATAATTAATTTAATTAAATAATTTTTAATTTAATTATATTTATTTATTTATTAAAATGATAACAATTATAATTTTATATTTATTTATATTTTTTATATTTAATTACAAAAAAAATTTTAATGTAATTATTGGAAATTTAATTATATTAACATTAATATTTAATTTATTTAATTATAGATGAATTGAATGAACAATAATTTTTTGTAATTTAAGATTTAATTTTTATTCATATAGACTTATTATATTAACTTTATGAATTTTTGGTTTAATCTTTTATTCTTTAAATATTAATAAATTAAATTGTTTATTTATAAATTTTTTATTAATATCATCATTATTATTAGTTTTTTTATCAATAAATTTATTAGTATTTTATTTATTTTATGAAATAAGATTATTATTAATTTTTTATATAGTTGTTGAATGAGGATATAGAGAAAATCGTTGATTATCCGGTTTTTATTTAATATTTTATACAATAGTATTTTCATTACCTATATTATATATTATTTATTATATTTATTCAATTGAATTTTCTTTAATATTTTTATTAATAGAATTTATTAATTTTGAATTATATTATTTAATATTTATTTATTTATTAATATCATTTTTAGTAAAAATTCCACTTTATATATTTCATGGATGATTACTTAAAGCTCATGTAGAAGCTCCTTATTATGGATCTATAATTTTAGCTTCAATTATATTAAAATTAGGAAGATATGGAATATTACGATTAATAATAATTTTTAAATTTAAATTTTATAATTTAATTAATTTATTAATAATTATTAATTCATTTGGAATTTTAATTTTAAGATTAATATGTTTATGTCAATATGATATAAAATCTATTATTGCTATTTCATCAATTGTCCATATAGGATTAATAATTATAAGAATGTTAACTTTTATAAAATTAAGAATTATTGGTGGATATTTAATAATAATTTCTCATGGATTAAGATCTTCTGGATTATTTTTTTTAGTTAATATAATTTATAGACGAACAAATAGACGATTAATATTTATTAATAAAGGTATAATTAATTTTATACCTTCAGTATCTTTATTATGATTTATATTATGTTCATCTAATATAGGATCTCCAATTTCATTAAATCTAGTAAGAGAAGTAATATTAATAATTGGATTAATTTCATGATTTAAATATATATATATAATTTTAATTTTATATTGTTTATTTAGATTTATTTATTCAATTTATTTATTTATATTTATTAATCATGGTAAAATTTATATTGAATTTAAAATTAATAATGGATTTTTAATTGAATATTTTATTTTAATTATACATTGAATTCCTTTAAATATAATATTTTTAAAATTATATTTTATTTATTTAAATAGTTTAATTAAAATATTGATTTGTGATATCAAAGATATAAATTTATTTATTTTAAATTATCCTAAAAATACTTATTTGTGGAATTATATTATTTTTATTTAGAATAATAACAATAATAATAAGATTATATTTAATATTTATTAATAAATGTTTTTTTTTAGAATGATTAATTTATTCAATTAATTCAATAAAATTCAATTTTTATTTATTAATTGATTATAAATCATTAATATTTATTTTTTTAGTTAGAAATATTTTTTCAATAATTATTATTTATAGAATTAGATATATAAATTTAAGAGACATTATAATAAATCGATTTTTTTATTTAATAATCTTATTTTTAGCTTCAATATACTTATTGATTTTAAGACCTAATATATTATCAATTATTTTAGGTTGAGATGGATTAGGACTAATTTCTTATTGTTTAGTAATTTATTATATAAAAATAAAATCTTTCAGATCAGGAATAGTTACAATTATTTTAAATCGAATCGGAGATTCAGGTTTATTAATAATAATATGTTTCATAACTAGTTTTGGAAGATGAAATTTAATTTTATATAATATAGATAATATTATAATATTTTTTTTATTAATAATAGCTTTTACTAAAAGAGCTCAAATACCATTTTCTACTTGATTACCAATAGCAATAATAGCTCCTACTCCTGTTTCTTCTTTAGTTCATTCATCAACATTAGTTACAGCAGGAATTTATTTATTAATTCGATATATTGATTTATTTAATATTGAATTTAAAAATATTATTTTATTAATTTCTAGATTAACAATATTATTTGCTGGATTAGTAGCAAATTTTGAATTAGATTTAAAAAAAATTGTTGCTTATTCAACATTAAGACAACTAGGATTTATAATAAGAATAATTTCTTTAAGATTTAATGAATTAGTATTTTTACATTTATTCATTCATGCAATATTTAAATCTCTAATATTTATATGTGTTGGAAGTTTTATACACTATATAAATAATATTCAAGATTTACGTATATATTATGGAATATTCTATATTTATCCAATAAAAAGAATAATTTTAATATTTTCAATAATAAGATTATGTGGATTTCCTTTTTTAGTTGGATTTTATTCAAAAGATTTAATTATTGAATTTTTTTTATATAGATCAATAAATTATTTTTCTATAATTAATTTAATTTTAAGAACAATATTAACTATTTCATATACTTTTCGAATAATTCTTGTTTTAACTAGAAATTTTTTAATATTAAATATAATTTTTTCTAAAGAAGATGACATTATAAGAATAAGAATATTAATTATAATAATTTTAAGAATTATTTATAGAAAATTAATATTTAATTTAATAAATTTTAATATATTTAGATTAAATTTAATATTAATTTATAAAATAATAGTCTTAAAAATAATTTTATTAGGAATAATTATAGGATTCAATTTTTATAAATATATTCAATTAAACAACAAAATTGGTTTATTTTTTAGAATATTTATAAATATAAATTTTATTTATAAAAAAATTTATTTAAATTCATTAATATTTATATTTAAATATGAAATTGAATTTGAAAAAATTTTTATTGAAATATTTAGAGGAAAATTTATATCTTTACTCTTAAATTTATATAATATTAAAATTAAAAACTTAATAATTAATATTTTATTATTAATTATAATTTACTTTATTTTATTAATAATTCTTTTAATTAATTAATTTATTTAAATAGCTTATAATTAGAGCGTAATATTGAAAATATTAATGAAAATTTTTAAATTTTTTAAATAAATATTATTCTTAGTTAGAATCTTAATTAATTCATATAATTTATTAACAATAAATTGCTAAATTTTAGCTTTAACTAATTTTTAAAACAATAAAATAAAATTTTAAATTATAAAGAAGTAATTTTTACTTTTAATTTCGACTTAAAAATTGATTTATTAAATATAAATCCTTTATAAATAAAATTTAAATTTTTTAATATATTCAATTTAAATATCTATTTATTCATTCAAAAACTAAAGTAAAAATTAATAAAATTAAAAATATCGAAATTAATATAAATGTACAAATTGAATTTATTGACTTTAAATAAAAAATTAAAGGTAAAAATAAAATAATTTCTACATCAAAAATTAAAAATATTATTGTAATTAAATAAAAAGGTAAAGAAAATGGTAAATAAGATTTAGTAATTGGATTAAATCCACATTCAAATGGAGATCTTTTTTCAAAATCTATACTTTTATTTATTGAAATAAATTTATTAATTATTATTAAAATTAATGAAATAATAAAAACTAAAATTATATATAAATATAAATAAATAATTATATACATTAATATTATTAAATTTTTTAATTGGAAATTAAATGTAATTTTTATTATACTATGTATATAATTTTATTTTAAATTTAATTTAAATTATCAAATAAATAAAAGTATAAAGAAATAATCAAATTACATCAACAAAATGTCAATATCAAATTGCTAACTCAAAATTAATATTATGTATATTAGAAAAATGAACTTTATTTATTCGATAAAAAGAAACAATAAGAAATATTGAACCAATTAATACATGTAAACCATGAAAACCAGTTGCTATAAAAAAAATTGATCCATAAATTCTATCATTAAAACAAAAATATGAATTTATATATTCAATTGATTGTAAAATTGTAAAATATACTCCAAGAAAAATAGAAAAAAATAAATAATTTTTTCTTAATCGTGCATTATTATTAATTAAATAATAATGTCTTAAAGTAACTGTAAATCCTGAAGTTACAAGAATAAAAGAATTTAATAATGGAATTTCAAAAGGATTAAAAAATTTAATATCTTTTGGAGGTCAAATTATATCAACTTCAATACTTGGAGAAATTGAAGAATGAAAAAATGTTCAAAAAAATGAAACAAAAAATATTAATTCAGATAAAATAAATAAAACTATTCTAAATTTTAAAAAATTTGATACATATATTGTATGAACACCTTGAAAAGTTCTTTCTCGAATAATATCTCGAAATCAACTAATTACTGTTAATATTGTATTAAATAAATTTAATACTATAATTAAATTATTTGATAAATAAATTCAAATAATTGTTCTTATTAACATATTTAATAAACTAAATGATATAATAATAGGTCATGGACTATTTGTTACTATATGAAAAGGAAAATTTTTTTTCATTTTTAATTTTTATTTAAAATTTTATCATTTTATTTAAATATTTTTTAATATATATATATATATATATATATAATATTAATTATTTTATTTATATTATTATTAATATTATTATTAATCTAATTTGATTCTGAAAAATAAAGAATTAAAAGAATAGAAAATACATATCTTTGAATAATTGATATAAAAATTTCTAAAGTTAATAATATATTTTGAATTAAAATATTAATTGGTAATAAAGAAATAAAATTTCTAATAAAAATACCTAAAAGAGTTAAAATTAAATGTCCAGAAATTAAATTTGCAGATAATCGAATTGATAATGTTCATGGACGAATTACTAAACTAATTAATTCAATAATTACTATAAAATTTATTAAAAATACAGGTGAATTTAAGGGAACTAAATGCCTTAAAAATTGTATAGTATTTTTATAAATTAAATAAATTAAAAATCTAAATCATAATGTTAATGATAAAATTATATTTAATAATAAATGACTTGTTAAAGTAAAAATATAAGGAATTAATCTAAATAAATTTACAATTATAATATAAACTATCAATCTAATAAAAATAATAATATTAGATTGAAATTTAGATTTAGAAATAACCTTAAATTCATTATATATATAATTTAATAATATTTTAAATGTAAACAAAATTCGAGATTGAATTAATCAAAAATTTCTTGGTAATAAAATAATAGGAAAAAATATATATAATCAATTTAATGAAATATATATATTATATGAAGGATCAAATATTTCAAATAAATTTATCATACTCAATTTCATTTTTTTAATGGTTTTGAAGTTTTTTTAATATTTAAATTAAATTTAATTAAAAAAGAATTTATTAATATAATAAAAACAAAAAAAATTATTAAATATAAAAAATAAATAAAAAATCATTTAATTGGTATTATTTGAGGAATAAAATTCATTAGAAGTAACTATTATTTTACTATATTTGATTTAAAAGATCAACTCTTAAATTTCAGACATCTAATGATTTTAAAAAATAATTTTATTAAAAATTAATTTTAGTTTGACAAACTAATGTTATATTTTAACTAATTTTTTATTAATTTATTTTATAAATTCAATTTATAAAATATTTAAATGATGTTGATTCAACTATAATTGGTATAAATCTATGATTTATTCCACAAATTTCAGAACATTGACCAAAAAAAATTCCAGGTCGTTTTCTAATTAAATTCAATTGATTAATTCGTCCTGGAACTGCATCAACTTTAATTCCTAAAGATGGAACAGTTCATGAATGAATTACATCAGTTGATGTAGTAATTAATCGTAAAGGAATTTTTATAGGAATAATTATTCGATTATCAGTTTCTAATAAACGAAATTGATTTAAATCTCTATAATTTAATATATATGAATCAAATTCAATATTATTAAATTCAGGATACTCATATGATCAATATCATTGATGACCAATTGATTTAATAGAAAAAAATGGATTCACAATTTCATCAATTAAATATAAAATTTTTAATGATGGAAAACAAATAATTAATAAAATAACAATAGGAACAATTGTTCAGATAATTTCAATATTATGATTTTTAAGTAAATATAAATTTGAAAATTTATTTAAAAATAAATCAAAAATAATATAAACTGTTAATGTTGAAATTATAATTACAATCATTATTACTATGTTATGAAAAGATACTAAATTATCAGCATATAATGAATTTGACTCTTGAAATATAAATATTATTCATGTAGAAATATTAATAAATTTAATTTTAATTTATTAATTTTAATAAAAGTATTAAAAAACTTTATATTTGAAGCTTAAATTCAATGCACTATTCTGCCATATTAAATTTATTTACGTAAAATTGATTTTAATTTTAAATCTAAATTTTTAATTAATAATGGAATTTCAGCATGAGAATGTTCAACAGGAGGAGTTAAATTTAATCATTCAAGTGATGATTGATTAAATTTAAATAATAATAAACGTTTTGATATTAAACTTTCTAAAATAATAAAAATTAAAAAAATTAATCTATTTAATGAAACAGTTGATCCAATTGAAGAAATTGAATTTCAACAATAATATGAATCAGGATAATCTGAATAACGTCGAGGTATAGATATTAATCCTAAAAAATGTTGAGGAAAAAATGTTAAATTTACACCAATAAATATTATAATAAATTGAATCTTTAATCATTTAATATTTAGTAATAATCCAGTAATTAATGGATATCAATGAATAAATCTTGAAATAATAGCAAATACAGCTCCTATTGATAATACATAATGAAAATGTCCTACAACATAATAAGTATCATGTAAAATAATATCAATTGATGAATTAGATAATATAATTCCAGTTAAACCACCAATTGTAAATAATAAAATAAATCCTAATGATCATAAAACAGAAATATTTATTTTTAATTTTGCTCCATGATAAGTAGCCAATCATCTAAAAACTTTAATTCCTGTAGGTACAGCAATAATTATTGTTGCTGAAGTAAAATAAGCTCGTGTATCAACATCCAATCCTACTGTAAATATATGATGAGCTCACACAATAAATCCTAAAAATCCAATTCCTAATATTGCATAAATTATTCCTAAATTTCCAAAAATTTCTTTTTTTCCTCTTTCATTTATAACAATTTGAGAAATTAAACCAAATCCAGGTAAAATTAAAATATACACCTCAGGATGTCCAAAAAATCAAAACAAATGTTGATATAAAATTGGATCACCACCTCCTATAGGGTCAAAAAATGATGTATTAAAATTACGATCAAATAATAATATAGTAATAGCTCCAGCAAGAACTGGTAATGATATAATTAATAAAATAGCTGTAATAAATACTGATCATGGAAATAATGAAATTTGATCATAATTTAATGAAAAATTTTTTATTATTATAATAGTTACTATTAAATTTAATGAACCTATAATAGATGATATTCCAGATATATGAAGTGAAAAAATTGCAAAATCTACAGATGGAGATGAATGATATAAATATGCAGATAAAGGAGGATATACAGTTCATCCAGTACCTGGACTTGGATAAAATAAATTTCTTAATAATAAAAGTAACAAAGATGGAGGTAATAATCAAAATCTAATATTATTTATTCGAGGAAATGCCATATCAGGAGATCCTAATATTAATGGAATTAATCAATTTCCAAATCCTCCAATTAAAAATGGTATAACTATAAAAAAAATTATTAAAAATGCATGACTTGTTACAATTGTATTATAAATTTGATCATTATTAATCCAAGATCCTGGAGATCTCAATTCTAATCGAATTAAAAATCTTATTGATGATCCTAATATTCCTGATCATATAGCTAAAATAAAATATAATATCCCAATATCTTTATGATTTGTAGATATAAATCACTTTAAAATTAAGATTTAAAAAAAAATAAATTTTTATTTTTAATTTTGAAAATTAAAAGTTTTTATTAACTTAAAATCTTTCAAAATAATTAATTAAATTTTTATTATTTATTTTTTTTATCATTTTATATTCTAATATTATAAAATAAAAATTTTAATTTTTAAATATAGTATTAAATCTTAATAAAGAATTAAATTGTAATTTTAAATATAGTATTAAATCTTAATAAAGAATTAAATTGTAAATTTAAAAATTGAAAATTAAAATTTTTCTAATACTAAATTATTATTATAGTTTAAAAAAAACATTAAATTGCAAATTTAAAAATTAATTTTAAAAATTATAATAATTTATTATTAATTTAAATCATTATAAATTAATATTAATTTTTTTTATAATTTTTTTATTTTTCCTTCTAATTTAATATTTTACTAATTTATTTTATATATATATATATATATATAAATAATTATTAAATAAAATTAATTAATAAAAAAAATATTAAATTTAATAATAAAAAAATAATAATAATTAAATTAAAATTTAAATTACTTTTTCTATATATAAAATCATTTTTATAAAAATTATTTTTCAAAAATGCATTTTTTAATAAAATAAAATAATTTCAAATTATAATTATTCTTGAAATTAAAATAATAAATAATATTCAATTATAAACTTTCCTAGAAACTATTATATAAACTAATATTCATTTAATAATAAAAGTTAATAAAATAGGAAATATAGAATAATTAAAAATTAAAATCTTAAATATATAAGCTTGTTCATTACTTAAAAATTTAAAATTTAAATTATTAATATTAAATTTATTAAAATAATTAATTATTAATAAATAATTAATTGAATAAATAATAATAAAAATAACAAATAATGTCTTATTTAAATACAATAACACAATAAAATAAAATGAATTAAAAATTGTTGAACATGCTAACATTTTTTTTAAAGAATAAAACTTATTTGTATATAAAGAAATGAATAAATTTCTAATCAATAAATAAATTATTGTTCATAAATTTATATATGTTAGAATATAAAAAATATAAATTGGTATAAATTTAATTAAAGTTGATATTAAATAAATTTGTTTCCATTTTATTATATCATATGAATAAATTAATCAATAATGAAATGGAAAAATCCCAATTTTTATATATATAATTATTTGAATTATAAAATTAAATATTGGAGATCTTAAATAATAAACAGGAATAAAATAAGCAATTACTACTAAAAATAAAAATATTCTTGAAATAACTGAAACTAAATAATAAATTAATCTAGGAATTTTATTAGATGATTTAATATTAATTAATCTAATTCCAATAATAGTTCTAAATTCTATAACAAATCATTGAATAAAAATATTATTTATCCTAATTACAAAAAATAAAAAAAAAATTAATAAACTAATAAAAAAATTATGTTTTCTATTTAAAAAAATAAATAATATATAAAATTAAATTTAAAAATTTTTAAAAATTTAATTAATTATTATATATTATTAAGTAATAGTATAATTTTAATATACTTAATTATTTTATCAAAATATTTCTTTAATCAGACATATTACTAACTACTTTAATATAATTAGAAGAAAAAAAGATATAATAAAAATATATTAATTTTTAAATGCAATTTAACTGTTATATATTTAACTAATACCCAATAAATTAATAACTTTTAAAAATTAATTCAAAAATTATTAATAGCAGTATACACGACAACCACCAATTAATTTATTTATTAAATTAATTAATCCTTTAAAATTCAAAGTTTTATGTGCTTAAACACTAAAATAAATAAATTAATAATTTTTAAAAATTAATTCAAAAATTATTAATAGCAGTATACACGACAACCACCAATTATTTTATTTATAAATTTAAAATTAATTAAATAAAATTCTAAATTTTATGTGTTTAACACTAAAATAAATAAATTAATAATTTTTAAAAATTAATTCAAAAATTATTAATAGCAGTATACACGACAACCACCAATTATTTTATTTATAAATTTAAAATTAATTAAATAAAATTCTAAATTTTATGTGTTTAACACTAAAATAAATTATAAAATTTTATATAAAAATTTTTAATTTATCGACAGGGTATGAACCTGTTAGCTTTGCTTAGCTTATTATATATATAAATTAATTAAAATTAATTTAATTTATTTATAAATTTAATAAATTATTTTTATATTGAAAATACAATGTTTTATTTTAAACTATATAAATTATTAAAAATAAAATATTATAGGAGAAATATAGATTAATAAATTATCTTATTATAAAGTTAGAAGCTTTATTTTTAATATTTCATTAAATTTTAAATATTTTCCTACAAATAATTATTTTTAATTAATTTTATTTTTAAAATAAATTTTATTTATAATATTAATTTTTAAAATAAAATAATATTTTTAAAGGGGATATAAAAATAATACCTTTAAAGGGGATATAAAAATATTATTTTTAAAGGGGATATAAAAATATTATTTTTAAAGAAAAAATTAATATTATTAATAAAAATTATAAATTAATTTATTTTTAAATAATTATTTATTTTTATTTATTATAATATATATATATATATTTAATTTATTATTTTTTTAATAAATTTATTAATTAAAATATTTTAAATATTTTATAAATTAATA